TTTGAACCTGTTCTTTCCATGACTCCTCTTAACTAAAGTAGTAGGTAAAATAGGAAAGTCAAAATCCGTTCATATTAAAAAGTCTTCTTTGTTTCTTTCAATTCAATCTAATTTTTTCTGGCTCGGCTATACTATCCAGCCGAGCCATTCTCCTTTATTTATCATGCTAAGAAGTAAAAAAAGCCAATAAAGATAAAAATATATTCATCCAACAAAAGGAGAGAGAGGGATTCGAACCCTCGATAGTTATTTTTATGAACTATACCGGTTTTCAAGACCGGAGCCATCAACCACTCGGCCATCTCTCCGAAAGACAATTTCTATTTTATTTTTTTTTCGCCAAATAGAACATAGCCCTATGAGTTAATACGATCACTATGTAGAGAAAGATATAGGGTGTGACTTTCTTTATAGGTCTATCAATCTGGCTATATAAATAAATGAGATACGCGATCCAGTATACCCATTTGTGAAGTCAAAAAGAACCTTTAACTTCATGTCCGAATAGAATAAAAGTGGTAAAAAGAAATTGGAACTAAGTCATCTCGAATCAACGGATTCATGATAAAATCCCTTTATTTATTAAAATTTTTTAGTGGGTAAGAGGATTAAATGGTGTATATTCTTTTGTTAATAGCTTGGAGGATTAAAAACATGACTATTGCTTTCCAATTGGCTGTTTTTGCATTAATTATTACTTCATCAATCTTACTGATTAGTGTACCCGTTGTATTTGCGTCTCCTGATGGTTGGTCGAGTAACAAAAATGTTGTATTTTCTGGTACATCTTTATGGATTGGATTAGTCTTCTTGGTGGGTATCCTTAATTCTCTTATCTCTTGAATTCATTCGTTGCAGATCCAAAAATGAGATGACCCCTCCCATTCCATGAATTACACATTCAAATTCAATATAAGTCCATAAAATGCAAATAAAGAAAAAAATTAGAGGGGGGGTCGAACTTCTGGAACTTGAATGAAATATGAATAAAAGATTAATAAATAGTTACTAAATATGAAATAGTAATAAATAACTAAATAAAAAAACTAATAAAAAATTGATATCAGATATCAATATAGAATATAATATTTTATGGAAATAGAAGAAGCGTATATTCTTGAATATGGAATTCAATATATAGAATAAATATAAATATAGAATAAATATAATATTAATATATATATTTATATATATTAATAGAATTGTTAATTGAATTGATTCGGTGGTAGAATTTTCTGAAATGACCCCAAACCAAAGAGTGTATCTCGTCTAGCTTTGAACAAATATTATCCATAAATTTCTTATCAAGAAGGCAAAAAAATGCGGATATAGTCGAATGGTAAAATTTCTCCTTGCCAAGGAGAAGACGCGGGTTCGATTCCCGCTATCCGCCCAAATATAAATGGATTCAAAAAGATAAAAGATTCGGTATAGTTGACCGGGAAATATAGTAATTTTTTCCTCGCGTCCCAAAAGACAAGTATTAATTAATGACTAGTTAATAGAATCAAACTTACATTTCTTGAAAAAAAAATGTTGCGGAGACAGGATTTGAACCCGTGACCTCAAGGTTATGAGCCTTGCGAGCTACCAAACTGCTCTACCCCGCGATGAAACAAAAAAACTTGGACTAAACTCTAATAAACAAAGAAGAATTGAATGAGCCCCTATTCCATATCTGTACAAATAGAATAGCCTATTTAGACAGAATGGTAAAGGGGCCTCATCGATCATAGAAAAAATAGAAAAATTAAGGGATACTTAAATCCTTACCAGCTTGATCTTGTTGCCCCTGGCAACAAACATGCATGAACCATTTCCCGAAGGATGTGTCCAGATAGTCCAAAGTCTCGATAGTTAGCTCTCGGTCTTCCGGTCGAAAAGCAACGTCGATGAAGACGTGTAGGTGCACTATTACGCGGTGGGGATTGTAATTTTCCATGAATTTTCCATTTCTCACTTAGCGACGGAATCTTACTTATTTCCTTTTTTGAGGATCGACGAATCAAATGATATTTTTTTTCCAATTTTTGCCTCTTCTTCTCCCGATAAATCAAACTTTTCTTTGCCATAATGCTTCAGTTCCTCTTATTATCAATGATAATGATACAAATCGGATCCTAGATGTAGAAATAAATATAAGAGTGCATACCTATATTTTTTTTATTAAAAAAAATATATTATTGCGGATAGAATACATAAATAATTAACCGAATTTGCCCGATGTGGAGGCAATCAAGAAAGCCGCATAAGTGAATATATAACCTACAGAAAAGTGAGCTAATCCAACCAATCTTGCTTGCACAATTGAAAGAGCTACTGGTTTATCTTTCCATCGAATCAAATTTGCCAAAGGTGTGCGTTCATGAGCCCATGCTAAAGTTTCAATCAATTCCTGCCAATAACCACGCCAGGAAATTAAGAACATAAATCCTGTAGCCCAAACAAGATGCCCAAATAAGAACATCCATGCCCAGACTGATAAACTATTCATACCAAA